GAAATGGCAATCCATAAAAAAACACCAATACTAAGATCGGCTAGAACAAGGTGATCACCAAAAGGAATTACTGAATAACTTAAAAAGATAGATATTACTGCTATGGATGGTCCGATACTGAATAAACGAGTATCTCCTGTAGATGGAATAAGGTTCTCTTTCAAAAGTAGTTTTGTCCCATCTGCTAGAGCTTGAAGAATTCCTAAAGGGCCGGCATATTCAGGTCCGATACGTTGTTGTATTCCTGCAGATATTTCTCTTTCTAACCAAACAATTACTAGTACACCTATTGTGATTCCTAATACAAGAGTCAAAATAGGGACAAGCATCCATATGATCCCATAGACTTCTTTTAAGGATTCCAATTTGGAAAAAGAATTGATGGCCTCTATTTCTGTTGTATCAATTATCATTTCAACGATCAACTTCTCCCATAATGATATCTATGCTACCTAGTATTGTCATAATATCAGCCAATTTCATTCTTTTAACTAACTGAGGAAGAATTTTTACTAATAAACTGATATTCAAAATCATTCCATTCAGGATCGATCTTTTAATCTGTCAAAACGTCGGATTTCGAAATTTTCGTAAGGCCCTCCTGGAATTCCTTCCAGAGCCTGTTGAATAATCTTTATGGATTCTGTCATTTCACTGATTCGTACTAAATAACGAGCTAATGAATCCCCTTCTCGTTGCCATTGAACCTGCCAATCAAATTCGTCGTAAGACTCATAATGATCAACTTTACGAAGATCCCATTCTATTCCGGAAGCTCGTAGCATTGGTCCCGATAAACCCCAATTTAATGCCTCGTCTCTCCCAATAATGCCTACGCCTTCAACTCGTTCTAAAAAAATAGGATTCCGGGTAATAAGTTTTTGATACTCAGCAACCCCTGTTAAAAAATAATCGCAAAAATCCAAACATTTATCTATCCAGCCATAGGGTAGATCAGCAGCCACTCCTCCAATACGAAAATAATTATGCATCATTCGCATACCGGTTGCAGCTTCGAATAGGTCATATATTAATTCCCTTTCTCGAAAAATATAGAAGAAAGGGGTCTGCGCACCAATATCCGCCATAAAAGGACCGAGCCATAACAAATGAGAAGCTATCCGACTCAACTCCAACATAATGACTCTGATATAGCTAGCCCTTTTAGGTACTTGAATATTGCCTAATTGTTCGGGTCCATTTATGGTTATTGCTTCTGTGAACATAGTAGCTAAATAATCCCAACGTGTTACATAAGGCAAATATTGTATAATTGTTCGGTTTTCCGCAATTTTCTCCATCCCTCTATGTAAATAACCCAATATTGGTTCGCAGTCGACAACATCTTCACCATCTAGAGTAACGATGAGTCGAAGAACACCGTGCATTGATGGGTGCTGAGGCCCCATATTGACTATCATGAGGTCTTTTCTTGTAGTTGGTGCAGTCATAAGTTTTTTAACGATTCATTCTTCCATGAATTACTGAAAGTTAAAAGAAGTTCATCAAAATTTAATCGAAACATATAAGTGAAAATGAAATAACTCTTCAAATTAATTTAATCAAATTAACGCGTTTTTGTCTCTCGAATGTCCAACTGATTAATTAATTCTTTATAACGTACTCTATTTTTTTTTGCCAAATAAGCTAGCAGCCGTTGACGTTTTCCCAAAATTTTCTTCAAACCTCTCTGAGATAAATAGTCTTTTTTGTGCAATTCTAAATGTGAAGTAAGTCTCCGTATCTTATTGGTGAAATTGAATACTTGAAATTCAACAGATCCTTTCTTTTCTTCGTTTAGAAATAAATGTTTTGCGCCTTTGAGCACGCATAGAGCCTTTAATTAGACCTCGCCGAAAATCTGATTGTTGCGAATAGCTTATTAAAGCCACTTCCTCCTCAGGATCGTTAGTGGCGTTGTTGTCAGTAAAAATAACTACACGTTTGGCTTTTCTTGAACGAAGTTGATGATCCATTGATGCGCGATCTTGAAATTCACCCATTTGTTGGTCCAATTCGGTGATTAATTTATGTGACCACCGAGGTACTTTTTTACTTATTTCGTTTATTCCAATCGATTTTTTTCCCGATTTTGTCTCATTAGGATCAATTGCATTGAATACAAATTTTACAAATTTCGTTCTTTTTTCTGAATTCGCTCTTCCCTGTTCTTGGTCTGAAAATAAAGAAAGGCCTTTCAAATTGAAACTCGATTTTGGATCGTTACCAAATTCATTGATTAAAGTCAAGAACTCGTCAATTTCTGTTGATAATGGTTTTTTATCAACCGTATACGCTTTTTGTTCAAATTCTTGGTAATCAAATTCTTGGTAATCAGTATTCGGAAGAAAGATAGTATGAATCCTATTTAGTCTAACTCTCTCTTTCCAATTTTCTAGTAAAGTATTGTTTATGATTGAAGATGAAACCCCTTTTTTGATTGTTCCTCGATATGGTCCATTTAACAAAGGATCATACATTTTAGGCACGTATTCTTTTT